AATTGATAGCTTTTGGAAAAGGAGGAAGGCGCTATTTCAATATTCTTTGATTTCAAAGGAACATTATCAATCATCTAAAAAATGGAATACAAAAAAAAGAATAGAAAAAAGCCGGCTATCGGAATCGAACCGATGACCATCGCATTACAAATGCGATGCTCTAACCTCTGAGCTAAGCGGGCCCACATCACAGAAATCTTATATGCATAGTAATTGACTAAACTACTGGAATTGGAATCTTAGTTATTAACTAGTCAATATTATATTGAATATTCTAGAGCATAAGGATTAATATAGCGATCTAGAATTTCGATTTATCACAATTCTAATACTAATAATAGTGATTGTAAATATTGTTAATATTCTTTTATTTTCAATTATTTTCAATTTGAATTGAATGGTAAATATTATTTTTCATTTCTTTTTTTGGCATTGGAAATACTTTTTATTACAGTTCTATATTTGATTCTATATTATATATCTATATCTCTCTCATTCTATATTTAATTTATTTCAAATTCTAATTGTTTAATGGAATGGTTAGTTATAACTAATGAGACATTCCTCCGTTTTCAGGCGAAAGTTAAAAAACAAGAATCGATCGTTCAAGTATTCCAAATTGAATGGCAAAATGACAGGAAGCGAGACATATAGATCGGGTATATATCCATCTATATTGAATTGCGGATTCCGAAATGATAAAATCATTTTTGATTGGACAAAAAAAGGGTCTCCTATAGAAGATAGTTAAGAAAATCAAAGAGGAGAAAACACGTTTTCGAGATAGGAATCGGTATCTAATGAATTCAATGGTTCCAGTATAAATGAAAGAAAAAGAAAAAGGAATGACATCCCAACGGGATCCTAATCTCAAAACAAAAAGAAAGGGGGATATGGCGAAATTGGTAGACGCTACGGACTTAATTGGATTGAGCCTTGGTATGGAAACTTACTAGGTGATCACTTTCAAATTCAGAGAAACCCTGGAATTAACAAAAATGGGCAATCCTGAGCCAAATCCTGTTTTCTCAAAACAAACAAAGGTTCAGAAAAAAAGGATAGGTGCAGAGACTCAATGGAAGCTATTCTAACAAATGGAGTTAAATGCGTTGGTAGAGGACTCTTTACATCGAAACTTCAGAAAGAAAAAGAATGAAGTGCAGGAGAACCGTATATACATACGTATTGAATACTATATCAAATGATTAATGACGACCCGAATCCGTATTTTTTCTATAAAAAATAGAAGAATTGGTGTGAATCCATTCTACATTGAAGAAAGAATCGAATATTCATTGATCAAATCATTCACTCCATAGTCTGATAGATCTTTTGAAGAACTGATTAATCGGACGAGAATAAAGATAGAGTCCCGTTCTACATGTCAATACCGGCAACAATGAAATTTATAGTAAAAGGAAAATCCGTCGACTTTAAAAATCGTGAGGGTTCAAGTCCCTCTATCCCCAAAAAGACTATTTAACTCCCCAACTATTTATCCGACCCCCTTTCCTTAACGGTTCCAAATTCCTTATCTTTCTCATTCACTCTATTCTTTTAGAAATGGATTTTTTTTCTAAGAGTAAATGGTTTTCTCTTATCACAAGCCTTTTGATATCTATGATACACATAGAAATGAACATCTTTGAGCAAGGAATCCCTAGTTGAATGATTCCCGATCAATACAATATCATTACTCATACTGAAACTTACAAAATCATCTTTTTGAAGATCGAAGAAATTCCCCGGCTTTGAGAAAATTTGTTAATCGACTTATTTGACATAGACCCAGTTCTATGATAGAATCAAATAAAATAAGGATACCACCCAAAGGACTCGAAATCCTCATGTTAACGGTTCCAATTTCCAATCCAGATTGGTAGGATAGAGGACTGGAAATCCTCGTTCCAATCTAATCTGGGTTGGAAATCGCCGGGATAGCTCAGTTGGTAGAGCAGAGGACTGAAAATCCTCGTGTCACCGGTTCAAATCCGGTTCCTGGCACATGATTAATTTGTATGGGTCTCTCTTCCCTAGAATTAATTTCGAATTAATTGATATGAATCAACATACATATTCTTTTAGAGTCTAGATTAGAATAATAGCTTTATCCAGTTTGGCGAGATATACCCCATCTAGAACATAGATGGGTAGAGTTTCTTAGATAAAGTATCTAAAAGAATTGGATTCTATCTCCTCTTTTTTTCTCCTCTCGTTCAAATCAAACGAATTTGTTTGAATACGTAATATATATTCGAAAGGTAAAATTAGTTAATTGTTGAAAGGCTCAAAAGTCAAATCCGAATCTAGGGGGGTTGAAATAGACAAGATTCATCTCAGATCCAAAGAAATAGAATCCGATATTATCTCATTTCTTTGTCTTTTCTTTCATCTTCGATTTCTCCATTCATTCCTATATGCCTTTCTAGAACCCGTCTAAGTAATGTGCGCAGTACAAAGTTCATGATGCAGAACTCATTTGGTTCATCCTATTGGTGTG